TTAAATGCACCTATAATGGTGTTCAATTATCAGAAAGGGAATTTCCAAAAAATTGGTTACTAGACGGCATTCAGATAAAAATCCTATTTCCTTTCTGTCTAAAACCTTGGCACGGATATAAACTAAGGTATTCTTATCTAGATCGAATCAAAAAGAAAGGTCAAAAGTATGATTTTTGTTTTTTAACAGTTTGGGGAATGGAAACTGAACTTCCTTTTGGTTCTCCTCGAAAAAGGCCTTCCTTTTTTGAACCTATTTTAAAAAAACTCGAAAAAAACCTTGGAAATTTAAAAAAAAAAATAAAAGAAATCTCAAAAAAAAATAAAATTATATTGATATTTAGTAGATTGAAAGAAGTAGATAAATCAAGAGAAACTAAAAAAGAAAAAGATTCTATAACGGATAATCAAATAATTAATGAATCAATGGATCAAATTAAATCTAGAAATTGGACAAATTTTTTACTATTTTTACTAACAGAAAAAAAAATGAATGGTCTAACTGATAGAACAAGTATAATTAGAAAAAAAATAGAAAGAATTACAAAAGAAAAAAATAAAGTGACTCCCGGAATAAATGTTAGTACTAATAAAAATAGTTATAATGTTAAAAGATTCGAATTAACAAAAATTATTTGGCAAATATTAAAACGGCGTAGTGCTCGAATAATCCGTAAATTTTATTTTTTTATAAAATTTTTCATTGAAAATATATATATAGATATCCTTCTATCTATCATTAATATTCCCAAAATACATACAAAACTTTTTCTTGAATCAATAAAAACTATTATTGATAAACCTATTTCCAATACTAAAAAAAATTACGAAAAAAGTAATAAAACCAATCAAAATACAATTAACTTTATTTCAACTATACAAAAGTCCTTTTATAATATGAGTAATAATAATTCACAGAATTTTGATAAATTATCCTCCTTCTCACAAGCATATGTATTTTACAAATTATCAAAAGTCCAAGCCCCCAATTTTTTTAATATTCTTGAATATCGCGGAACATCTTTTTTTCTTAAAACTTCAATAAACAATAATTTTGGCAGACAAGGAATAATTGATTCTAAATTAAAAGATAAGAAACTTACGAACTCGAAAAAAAATCAATGGAAAGGCTGGTTAAGAAGTTATTATCAATATAATTTATCTCAGATTAAATGGTCTAAATTAATAGCACAAAAATGGCGAAATAGCACAAAAAAATGTCGTACAATTCGAGATAAAAATTTAAACAAAGCGGATTCATATGAAAAAGAACAATTGAGTTATTATAAAAAACAAAGTGATTACGAAGTATATTTATTACCAAATCAGAAAGATAATTTTCAAAAATATTATAGATATAATCTTTTATCTTATAGATCTATTAATTATGAAAAGAGGGAGGACCTATCTATTTATAGATCACCATTCCAAGTAAATAAAACTCAAAATAATTTTTATAATTACAATACACAAAAAAGAAACAAATTTGCTAGATTAGCCTATATCCCTATCAATCATTTTCTAGGAAAAAGTGCTAGTATATATATGGAAAAAAATATGGATCGAAAATATTTTGATTGGAAAATTATCAATTTTTGTTTTCAAAAAAAAATTGATATTGAAGCTTGGGTCAAGGTCAATACCAATAGGAACCAAAATACTAAGACCGAGGCTCCAAATTATCAAATAATTGATAAAATTGATAAAAAAGATCTTTTTTATTTTATGATTCATCAAGATGAAGAAAGCAATTCATCCAATAAAAAAAAAAAATGGGATTGGATGGGAATGAATACACAAATACTAAGTCATCCTATATCAAATCTAGAACTTTGGTTCTTTCCAGAACTTTTCCTATTTTATAATGCATATAAAATGAAACCCTGGTTTATACCAAGCAAATTCCTTTTTTTGGATTTGAATATAAATGAAAATCTTAGTGAAACTAAAAACCTGAATAGAAAACAAAAAGGAATTATACCGTCAAACGAAAAAAAATATTTTGAATTAAAGAATAAAAAAGAAAAAGAATTTGCAAATCAAAGAGCTCTTCGATCAACTATGCAAAACCAAGAAAGTCTTGTATCTGTTCTATTAAACCAAGAAAACGAGATTGCGGAAACTTATTCAGAATCAGACATGAAAAAACTACAAAAGAAAAAACAATACAAGAGCAATACAGAAGCAGAACTTGATTTTTTCCTCAAAAGATATTTACTTTTTCAATTAAGATGGAATGGTGCTTTGAATCAAAGAATGATCAATAATATTAAAGTATATTGTCTCCTGCTTAGACTGAGAAATCCAAAAAAAATAGCCCTATCCTCTATTCAAAGGAGAGAAATGAATCTTGATATAATGCTGATTAAAAAGAATTTAACTCTTACAGAATTAATGAAAAGGGGAAGATTGATTATCGAACCTCTTCGCCTGTCTGTAAAAAAATCAGGCCAGTTTATTATGCACCAAACCATAAATATTTCATTAGTTCATACGAGTAGACATCGTATTAATCAAAGATACCAAGAGAAAATATATGCCGATAAGGAGGATTTTGATAAATCCATTCGAAGCCATCTAACTGGAAATAATAATTCTTATTTGTTTTTCCCTGAAAATATTTTAGCGTCTCGACGTCGTAGAGAATTGAGAATTCTAATTTGTTTCCATTCAAAGAATAGTCAAGGTATCGATAAAAATAGAATATTTTGTAATGGGAATAATTTTAAAAGTTCTAGTCAATTTTTGAATGAAAATAACGATCTTGATAGACATCAATTAATTCAATTTAAATTACTTCTTTGGCCCAATTATCGATTAGAAGATTTAGCTTGTATGAATCGCTATTGGTTTGATACAAATAACGGAAGTCGTTTCAGTCTGTTAAGGATACGTATGTATCCCGCAATTGAAAGGTAATTAATGAAACTTTATATAGTACCATATCTGATATATGAAAGCAAACAAATGTACATATAACTTGTCTTACATTTTAGTCTAATATATGATACTAATTTAATGTAATGAGGTATCTATTATTTCTAAAAACGAATGAACAAAATCTTCTTAATTTTAAGATTTAAACAATTTTATTTTGAAAATGCAAAATAAACTATTGTTTTGTATACCTATTCGAATGCCAGTTTAATTGGATCTATTTTTTTTATTTAATAAAATTAGATATAGAATTCCATAAAAAATAAGTTTCTTATGTATACCACTAGCTCGCATTATTATTACTGATCATTAAAATTCATATTTGTAAAAAAAGGGGGGTTTTTTTATGGTAAAAAATTCAGTCATTTCGGTGATTTCACAAAAAGAAAAAGAAGAAAACCCGGGGTCTGTGGAATTCCAAGTATTCTATTTTACTAATAAAATACGAAAGCTTACTTCCCATTTGGAATTGAACAAAAAAGACTATTTATCTCAGAGAGGTCTGCGGAAAATTTTGGGAAAGCGCCAACGACTGCTAGCTTATTTATCAAAAAAAAATAGAGTACGTTATAAAGAATTAATAGGTCAGTTGAATATTCGAGAGATAAAAACGCGTTAATTTTAAAAATGATTTTACTTTTGATGACTCTCTTTTGATTTTCAGCAATTCATGGAAGAATGAATCGGGAAAAAACCTATGACTGCACCAGTTACAAGAAAGGACCTCATGATAGTGAATATGGGTCCTCACCACCCATCAATGCATGGTGTTCTTCGACTTATCCTTACTCTAGATGGTGAAGATGTTATCGACTGTGAACCAATATTGGGTTATTTACATAGAGGGATGGAAAAAATCGCAGAAAATCGAACAATTATACAATATTTACCTTATGTAACACGTTGGGATTATTTAGCTACTATGTTTACAGAAGCAATAACTGTAAATGCACCAGAGCAATTGGGAAATATTCAAGTCCCTAAAAGAGCTAGCTATATCAGAGTAATTATGTTAGAGTTGAGTCGTATAGCTTCTCATTTGTTATGGCTTGGACCCTTTATGGCAGATATTGGTGCACAGACTCCCTTCTTCTATATTTTTCGAGAACGAGAATTAATATATGATCTATTCGAAGCTGCCACCGGTATGCGAATGATGCATAATTATTTTCGTATTGGAGGAATAGCCGCCGATCTACCTCATGGCTGGATAGATAAATGTTTGGATTTTTGCTATTATTTTTTAAGGGCGGTTACTGAATATAAAAAGCTCATTACGCGGAATACTATTTTTTTAGAACGAGTTGAAGGGGTAGGCGTTGTTAGTGAAGAGGAAGCAATAAATTGGGGTTTATCAGGACCAATGTTACGAGCTTCCGGAATACAATGGGATCTTCGTAAGGTTGATAATTATGAGTGTTATGACGAATTTGACTGGGAAGTCCAATGGCAAAAAGAGGGGGATTCATTAGCTCGTTATTTAGTACGAATCAGTGAAATGACAGAGTCTATAAAAATTATTCAACAGGCTCTGGAAGGAATTCCAGGAGGGCCCTATGAGAATTTAGAAACCCGGCGCTTTGCTGGAGTCAGAAATGCCGAATGGAATGATTTTGAATACCGATTCATTAGTAAAAAACCTTCTCCTACTTTTGAATTGTCAAAGCAAGAACTTTATGTAAGAGTCGAAGCCCCAAAAGGAGAATTGGGGGTTTTTATGATAGGAGATCAGAATATTTTTCCTTGGAGATGGAAAATTAGACCACCAGGTTTTGTCAATTTGCAAATTCTTCCTCAATTAGTTAAAAGAATGAAATTGGCTGATATTATGACGATACTAGGTAGCATCGATATCATTATGGGAGAAGTTGATCGTTGAAATGATAATTAATACAAGAGAAGTAGAAGCTATCAATTCTTTTTCTAGGTTGGAATTCTTAAAAGAAATCTATGGTATCATATGGCTGTTTGTCCCTATTTTAACTACTATATTAGGAATTACAATAGGTGTACTCGTAATTGTTTGGTTAGAAAGAGAAATATCTGCCGGGATACAACAACGTATTGGCCCTGAATATGCGGGCCCTTTAGGTATTCTTCAAGCTCTAGCGGATGGGACAAAATTGCTTTTTAAAGAGAATCTTCTTCCATCTAGAGGAAATATTAGTTTATTCAGTATTGGCCCCTCCCTAGCTGTCATATCTATTTTGTTAAGTTATTCAGTAATTCCTTTTGGTTATCATCTTGTTCTAGCCGATCTCAGTATAGGTGTTTTTTTATGGATTGCTATTTCAAGTATTGCTCCCATTGGGCTTCTTATGTCAGGATATGGATCAAATAATAAATATTCCTTTTTAGGTGGTCTGCGAGCTGCTGCTCAATCAATTAGTTATGAAATACCATTAACTCTATGTGTGTTATCAATATCTCTACGTGTGATTCGTTAAAACATAAACTTTCTCTTATTTCGTTTTTCATTTCTAGGAAAAAAAGTTAAATGAACTAAACCAGATAGTTATATGAGTGAAAAAAAAACAGCTTAAAAATTCGCAGTAAAAGTGGAGTCTCATTGCCTATGTACAAGAGTTAAATGAAAAGAAAACAAAAGTCTATACTGTTTACCCCAAGCTTGATTCATTAGTCATCATGGCTTGAAGCGGGTTTAAAATAAAAGATCCAATTCTAGAAAATTTTTACTATCTATTCCCATAGTTGTATTACTAGTATTACTATAAGAATAATAGAGGATTGAGCAAAAAAGAGTGGATGATTAGGAACACCAAGATACAAAAAGGATTAGTAATGTAAATAATGCAAATTATCCAACCGACTATTTCGACATCAAGAAAATCAAATTGGGGCTTTAAGTTAGTAGAAACGACCAAGTAGTATTCCCCATGATTTCGATCCAGAGTATGCGCCTATCCCCGATTAAGTAAATAACTATTAAGAACGAAGTAATCTTTTACCCTTTTTTACGTCTCCCCTTTTATGAGAAAGGAGAATAGGAACAAAAAAATAGAAAGAATGGAAAATAGAATAGAAAACAAAGACAGCTTTTTTATTTTCTATCATAGAACTTTAAAGAATTCGAATTCTTATCCTGATTCATGAACGAATGTCTAATTTTTGTAATCAAAAATCATAGGTTGAAATTTCTATTAATCTATTAATAAAAATTGCTAAAAAAAATATTTTATTCAAGAATTAAGTTATTACTCAACAAAGAACAATTGAATAGTTAAAAAAAAAGATGAGATCAATTCCGAAGCACGGTTTATTAGAAATATATTCTCTAGCAGACAGAATTTCATTGGTCTAATTCGGGACCTTACAATAAATATATTTTTAGTTTGTTTATCTATCGTACAAACATATTAAGATTAATAAAGAATATCGAACAGGTTTTTAGATTTATCTGTGACCCTCGAGGAGCCGTATGAGATGAAAATCTCATGTACGGTTCTGTAATAGAGATGGTAGCAGTGATGTTATCACCGACTATGATTATCTAACAGTTCAAGTACAGTTGATATAGTTGAAGCGCAATCAAAATATGGTTTTTGGGGGTGGAATTTGTGGCGTCAACCTATAGGATTTTTCGTTTTTCTAATTTCTTCGCTAGCGGAATGTGAAAGATTACCCTTTGATTTACCAGAAGCAGAAGAAGAATTAGTAGCAGGTTATCAAACCGAATATTCAGGGATCAAATTTGGTTTATTTTACGTTGCTTCATATTTAAATTTACTAGTTTCGTCATTATTTGTAACAGTTCTTTACTTGGGCGGTTGGAATCTTTCTATTCCGTACATATTTATTCCTGAATTTTTTGAAGTAAATAAAGCAAGAAAAATAAAAATAGTTGGAGCTATAATTGGTATCTTTATTACATTAGCTAAAACTTTTTTATTTTTATTCCTTTCTATCACAACAAGATGGACTCTACCAAGGCTGAGAATGGACCAACTATTAAATCTTGGATGGAAATTTCTTTTACCTATTTCTCTCGGTAATCTATTATTAACAACTTCTTCCCAACTTCTTTCGTTATAAAAAATAGTGATATTTTATATTTACCATTTGTCTCAAACAAGAGAAAGAAACAAATAGAAAATTTCTATAGATATTTACGATATGTTCCCTATGGTAACTGGGTTCATTAATTATGGTCAACAAACAGTACGGGCTGCAAGGTACATTGGTCAAGGTTTCATGATTACCTTATCTCATGCGAATCGTTTACCTGTAACCATTCAATACCCTTATGAGAAATTAATCACATCAGAGCGATTCCGGGGCCGAATCCACTTTGAATTTGATAAATGTATTGCTTGTGAAGTATGTGTTCGTGTATGTCCTATAGATCTGCCCGTTGTTGATTGGAAATTTGAACCTGATATTCGAAAGAAACGTTTGCTTAATTACAGTATTGATTTCGGAATATGTATCTTTTGTGGCAATTGCGTTGAGTATTGTCCAACAAATTGTTTATCAATGACTGAAGAATATGAACTTTCTACTTATGATCGTCACGAATTGAATTATAATCAAATTGCTTTGGGGC